TTAATTAGGGCCCAGTATAAGGATATAGCAGTAGGTTATATAGATTTGAGGTCAGGGCGATTATGTGGTATAGATCTGTTTTCTGAGGGATAGAGATTGAGGTATGCGGTAGGTAATTGTATCTAGTATTATTTTAATAGGTGTGTACTATGGGGTGTAAAATTCTATTTAATTTGTTGATTTATAAAATTTAGTTGCTAATGGTAAAATATCTCTTTACGACGCTCGCCCCAGAAAATATGGGATAAGGTTGAAGGGTTGGTGTGTTAAATTTTTGGGTATAGTGCTGTAATTATCTATTATGTCCTGAGACCATTGACTGAATAACACCTAGTGGGCGGGTTGGGGGCCAAGACATTCAATTTAGGTGCGATGATAGCATAAGGCATGGCAGTACACAGACAGGTCCCACAGGACGGGGGGCGGGACTTCTACCGGAGCCTACGGCAATGCTGAGGATTTCCCTCCCCCCCCCTTTCCCCACCCAGGCACCCTATGCATCCAGTGACGCGGTTAAGAGGGTGATAGCGCCACACCATCGTGATGTCTTATTTAAGAGGAACGTGGACACGGTCTTAGTGAGATGGCCCTGAGGTAGGAACCAAATGCCAGGTATAGTTTCAGTATAACCAAGCCCTGTCTATATGGGCCCGGAGCGAGAAGAGCCGCAGAAGTGGGCGGGTTGGTGGTTTCACGGAGGTTGGTAGATTAAGAGACCAAATATACAAGGGGATATCCATGGTTAGAAGGACTGAAGAAATAGGATGCGCTATGTCCGGTTAATCATTTGATGTGCAGATGTACTATCAATGATTCTATGGGCTGTACGATATCCGTGGTGACTGTAATTGGAGCGTGGGTTTGAGTTTAATGCGCTATAGTCCGCTGTGAAATAATAGTTCCTGCTTGTAAGCATGTTCTGTGACGTAGTATGCACGTTTTGACTCTATGTGCTATGTATAATTAAGCATGTGTAGTACTATGTATTATTCATGGGGATAAGCAATAATGCACTAATTACATAGGGGAAAAAAAATTGTGTATGCCTTTAGAGTACTTTATGGGTAAGCCATCAAATAGTATATATATCTATTATTTACTATGCTCAGGGAATAGTTTAATGTAGAATTTCAGCTTTGGGTGTTGATGGTAGAATTAATTATTCTTTTCCTGATTGTCCTGGGGAGTTAGCGTGCCTCCTTTTCCGGTTTACAAGGCCGGGGTAATTGGATATACTACAAGGACGTTATCATTTAAGTAGCTTATTTTCAGTTAGGGCTGATAGAGGAATTAGAGTAATAATAAGGAAGTAAGCAATAGATGCGGTTTGGCCAATGGCTTCAAAGGGGTATTCTACTGGTTGGCCTCCAATTCATGTAAGTGTAAGTAGATCGGCTGCTAGGGTTCAGAATAGGATTTGGGTGATTGGTCGGAATATTATACTTTGTTGTTTGGATAGGTGAGTGGCAGGGATAATTGTTAGGATTATAATAGATAATAGAAGAGCTAGAACACCTCCTAGTTTATTTGGAATAGATCGTAAAATTGTGTATGCGAATAGAAAGTATCACTCTGGCTTAATATGGGGTGGAGTATTAAGGGGGTTGGCTAGTGTGTAGTTATCTGGGTCAGTTAAAAGGTCGGGGGTAAATAGGGTTAGGCTTGTAAGGAGTAGGAGAAGAAGGGTTAATCCAAAAATATCTTTGGTTGTGTAGTAGGGATGGAATATAATTTTATCGGGGCTAGATGCTATTCCTGATGGATTATTTGAGCCTGTTTCATGTAGAAATAAAAGGTGAATAGTTGCTAGGGCTGTGATAATAAAAGGTAAAATAAAGTGAAAGGTAAAGAATCGTGTGAGGGTGGGTTTATCTACTGAAAAGCCACCTCAGATTCATTGTACAAGGTTATGTCCGGTATAGGGGATGGCTGATAGAAGATTTGTAATAACTGTGGCTCCTCAGAATGATATTTGGCCTCACGGTAAGACATAGCCTATAAAGGCTGTGGCTATTGTTATTAATAATAGGATTGTACCAATATTTCAGGTGTTTAGAAAGAGAAAAGATCCGTAGTAGAGGCCTCGGCCAGTGTGGAGAAATAAGCACACAAAAAATATGGAGGCACCATTGGCGTGTAGGAGGCGGATTATTCAACCGTAATTAATATCTCGGGTAATATGTGCTACTGAGGAGAAGGCGGTTGAGGTGTCTGGCGTATAGTGTATCGCTAAGAATAGGCCTGTGGTAATTTGAATTATTAGGCAGGCGCCTAGAAGTGATCCGAAGTTTCATCAGGAGGAGATGTTGGATGGTGTGGGCAGATCAATAAATGAACTATTAATAATTTTTATTAATGGGTGTGTTTTGCGGGGAGAGGTCATTAGTATTCTTATAGTTGAAATACAACGATGGCTTTTCATATCATTAGTCATGGTTATAATCCATGTGGGAATAGTGATGTATATTTTATTTTTGCTAAGTATTATATTGGTAACAGGGTTTGTGGGATTTTCCTCTAAACCTTCACCTATTTATGGGGGGTTGGTGTTGGTTTTTAGTGGTGCTGTGGGTTGTGTACTTATACTGTATCTTGGTGGATCTTATATAGGGCTTATAGTTTTTTTAATTTATTTGGGTGGTATAATGGTTGTTTTTGGTTATACTGCAGCGATAGCAGTCGATGAATACCCTGAGACATGGGTATCGAGTGTTGATATTTTAGGGATGCTTGTATTGGGTTTAGCAATGGAGGTAGTGGTGGTATTATTACTGGGGGGTAGTCCTAATAAAACGGTGGAGATTGCTGTTAATTATGATACTGTGGCAGGTTGAATGATTTATGAGGGTGAGGGGCCGGGTTTGATTCGTGAGGATCCTGCAGGTGCTGCTGCTTTATATGATTATGGTGTTTGAGTTGTTTTAGTTACTTGTTGGGCGTTATTTATGGGTATACATATTGCAATTGAGTTAACTCGGGGAGGGGGTTAAATTGTAAGAAAAAGCGTTAGGATGAGTGGAATAAAGAAGGTAAAGAAGTAGAGTTTAATTAGGCCTTTTTGAGTTGATGTAATTGTAGCTATTGAAATTTGTGTTTGTGTTGTTAATTTTGGTATAGATTTTTCTAGTCAGAATAGGTCTAGTAAAGTGGAGGTGAAATTTTGACTTGTGGTTAGGTTTAAATGGGGGTTGAGGCGGTGAGTAGTAATTGAGTAGAAGCCTAGTATATTAGAGAAGTAGTAAATTTTTACTGGGGTATATAGTTTTATGTTGTTAGTTAAAGAGTTAAGTTCTATTGCTATAAGGAGTCCTAGGGTGGTTACACTTAGAGCTGTAAGCTTAAGGTGGAAAGGTATGGTTATTTGGGGGTATATAGTAGGGGGTAAGCAATTAGAAATAAGAAACCCGGCAAGGATACTACCTACTGCTAGGCGGCTAATTGGATTTATTAGGAGATTGTTATTTTCGTTGATTAGGGTGGAAGTTGTAAAGCGAGGGTATCCTGTTAAGGTAAAAAATATAATGCGGCCACTGTATATTGCTGTAAGGGAGGTGGCTACGAGGGTAGTTGTAAGGGCTCAGGCGTTGGTATATGACGTGTTGATGGTTTCGATAATTAGATCTTTTGAGTAGAAACCTGTAAGAAATGGTGTTCCTATAAGTGCAAGATTGCCAATAATGAGGGAGGAGGCAGTGAAAGGTATGGTTTTAAATAGGCCTCCTATTTTTCGAATGTCTTGTTCGTTGTTGAGATTGTGGATAATGGATCCTGCGGATAGAAATAATATAGCTTTGAAAAAGGCATGAGTACAGATGTGTAGAAAGGCTAAATGTGGTTGGTTAATACCGACTGTTACTGTTATAAGGCCTAGTTGGCTTGAGGTTGAGAAGGCCACAATTTTTTTTATGTCATTTTGTGTTAGAGCACAGATTGATGTGAATAGGGTGGTAATGGCCCCTAGCGATAAGGTAAGTGTTTGGATGAGTAAGTTGTTTTCTATTAGAGGATGAAAGCGGATAATTAGGAAGACACCTGCGACGACTATTGTACTGGAGTGAAGTAGTGCTGAGACTGGGGTGGGTCCTTCTATGGCGGAGGGAAGTCATGGGTGGAGACCAAATTGGGCTGATTTTCCTGTTGCTGCTAGGAGAAGGCTTATCAGGGGAAAAAAGTTTGTAGTGGGGTTAAGAATAAATATTTGCTGGAAATCTCATGAGTTGGAGTGTAAAAAAAATCATGCTATTGCAAGGATAAGGCCAATATCTCCAATACGGTTATATAAGATTGCTTGTAAGGCTGCTGTGTTAGCTTCTGTTCGGCCATACCACCAGCTAATTAGTAGAAAGGATATAATACCTATTCCTTCTCACCCGATAAATAGTTGGAATAAGTTATTAGCGGTAATTAAGATTAATATTGTGATGAGGAATATAAGTAAGTACTTGAGGAATTGATTAATATTTGGGTCTGAGTTTATATATCATATTGAGAATTCTACAATTGATCAGGTAACGAATAGTGCTACAGGCGTGAATATTATGGAGAAGAAGTCTAGTTTAAAGTTTAGTGATAGTTTGATAGTTTGGATTGTCGCTCAATGTCAGTTTGAAATTATTGATTCTTGGCCTGTGAGAATAAATATTGTTATAGACAAGGTGCTAGTAATAAGGGCATAAATAATGGCTAGTTTTACATAGTGTGGATATAGGGGATTTTTGTTAGATTTAACTAGGGTAGTTATGATAGGTACTAGTAAGGGAATTAGTGTTATTAGAGTAATAGAAAAGTGCATTTTGCTTTTATTTGGAGTTGCACCAATATTTTTGGCTCCTAAGACCAATGGATAACTACTATCCTTTAAAAGCTGAGAAGGCCAGGATATTAAGTCTGGAGGCAGGAGTTAGCAGTTCTTGCATACTTTCTCGGTAGTTAAGAAGTTGTAGTCTTCTATTATTAGATTCACAATCTAATGTTTTAATTAAACTATAGCTACATGGTATTAGGCCTATCATTATTTTGGGGTTTAAAGTGAGAAGAAGGATTGGTGCTATATGTATTAGTATTAGTGTATTTTCTCGTGTAAATAGGGGTTTTACATTGCTGGTGCTGTGTGTTAATGGTCCTCGTTGTGTTGAGGTAAATATATGTAGTGAGTATAGTGCTGTGATAAGTATATTGAATCCTGTAAATGCGATGGTAAAATTAGATCAGGAGAAGGCGGCTAAAATTGTAGATAATTCTCCTAGTAGATTAATAGTTGGAGGTAGAGCAAGATTGGCAAGGTTTGCTAGAAGTCATCAGAGAGTTAGGAGTGGAAATAGTGCTTGGAGGCCTCGGGTAAATATTATAGTTCGGCTGTGAATACGTTCGTAATTGGAGTTTGCTAGACAGAATAGTAGGGATGAGGTAAATGCATGTGCGACTATTAGTAGTATTGCACCGGTAAGGCTTCAGGGGGTTTGGATAAGAATAGCCAGGGTAATAAGCGCCATATGGCTGATGGAAGAGTAGGCAATTAATGATTTTAGGTCGGCCTGTCGTAAGCAGATGGAGCTTGTTATTACCATGCCTCATAGGGATAGGATGAGGAAGGGGTAGCTTATTTTTTCTGTTAAGGGGTTGAGGGTAGGAATGATTCGTATTATGCCATAGCTACCTAGTTTTAGCAGGATTGCTGCAAGTACTATTGAGCCGGCAATTGGGGCTTCTACATGGGCTTTGGGGAGTCATAGGTGAAGGCCGTACAGAGGTATTTTTACTATGAAGGCTATCGTGCATCCTAGTCATATAATATTATTAGTTCAAGATGTTAGTAATTCTTTGGTGTTAATTGTCATTGTTAGGATATTTAGGGTTCCTAAGTTGTTGAGGCAGTAAAGGAGTGTAATGAGTAGTGGAAGTGATCCAGCTAGTGTGTAGAATAGAAAGTACGAGCCGGCGTTGAGGCGCTCTGGCTGGTATCCTCAGCGGGTAATAATAATTAGGGTTGGAATTAGAGTAGTTTCAAATAAAATGTAGAATAGGATTAGTTCTGTAGCTGCAAATGTTATAATTAGGGAAATTTGTAGGATAATTAGTATTGAAGTGTATAATTTTTTTCGGGGAAGGGAGTTGCTGTAAATATGTTGTTGTGTTGCTAAGATTATTAGTGGCAGTAGTCAGGTTGTTAGAGCTAAAAGTGGTGATGTTAATGGGTCTGAGAAGAAAGTTAGCGATAAGTTGCATGGGTTGTTGGGTATATGTAGAATTATAAGGGTTAGGGCGCTAATTGATAGGCTGCAGATTATTGTATTGATTCATATTATATGGTTTTTTGATAGATATATTGTTGGGATTATTATGATTGTCGGGAGAATAATTTTTAGCATTGGAGTAAGTTTAGGTTTTGTACGTAGTCTAAGCCATATAAGTTGGAGATTAAAATTAATAAGGCTAGGCCTACTGCAGCTTCACATGCGGCGAATACCAGTAGAATAATGGGTAGTATGTATATTAATATTAGGTGTATATTTAAGGTTATGGTTGTTATTATAATAAATAGTGATAGTATCATACCTTCTAAGCATAATAGGGACGATATTAGGTGGGATCGGTAAATTAACAGTCCTAGTAGAGATATAGAGTATGCCAGTGCGGTGTTGATATAGATAAAAGGCATTTTGGTATATACGGTTTACCATAGTCTAATGAGTCGAAATCACTTATTTTGTTTAAACTATATACCAAATCAACTCAGTCTAATCCCTTTTGGGTCCACTCGTAGGCTAGTCCTAGTGCTAGAATAATAAGTAGAGTAAAGACTATGTTAGTTATCAGTATTAAGTTATCTGTTTGGGTAGCTCACGGTAAGGGTAGGAGTAGGGCAATTTCTAGGTCAAATAGGAGGAATGTGATAGCTACTAGGAAAAATTTTATAGAAAAGGGTAGGTGGGCGGAGGTTGTAGGATCAAATCCGCATTCATAGGGGTTGTGTTTTTCTGTGTATTTATTTAATTGTGGTATTCAGAATGTAATAGTAATTAGTAGTAGGGCTAGTAGGGTACTGGTTGCTAGGGTTAATATTAAGTTAATTATTCTCTCTTGGGTTTATCAAGGCCTATTAATTGGAAGTCAATTGTACTGTTTATACTAAGAGAATAGGATCCTCACCAGTAGATAGAGATGTAGAGGAATAGTCATACCACATCTACAAAATGTCAGTATCATGCGGCGGCTTCAAATCCAAAGTGGTGATTAGGTGTAAAGTGATATAATTGTTGGCGAATATAGCATGTGGCAAGGAAGGTGGTTCCGATAATAACATGAAGACCATGGAAGCCTGTGGCTATAAAGAATGTGGAGCCGTAAATTCCGTCGGAGATGGAGAAGGGTGTTTCAGAGTACTCTGATACTTGAAGATAGGTAAAGTAAATTCCTAGTGCGATAGTTAAGGACAATGCTTGGGTTGAATTTTCTTGGTTGGCTTCTATTAGGCTATGATGTGCTCAGGTAATTGTGACTCCTGATGCGAGTAAGACAGCTGTATTTAGAAGTGGTACTTCTATTGGGTTTAGGGGAAAGATACCTGTGGGAGGTCAATGTCCTCCTGTTTGAGGGGTTGGAGCTAGGCTTGAGTGATAGAATGCCCAGAAGAATCCGGCGAAGAAGAAAACTTCTGAAATAATAAATAGGATTATTCCATACCGAAGGCCTTTTTGAACGGGCATAGTGTGGTGGCCTTGATATGTACTTTCTCGCACTACGTCGCGTCATCATTGAGCTATTGTTATTGCACTGGCTAGTAAGCCTGCATTAAATAGGGGGGTGTAGTAGAAATGGAACCATATAACTAGGCCGGAGGTTAATAGGAAAGCTGATAGAGCTCCTGTTAGTGGTCAGGGGCTTGGATTTACTATATGATAAGCGTGTGTTTGGTGTGTCATTATAGATAATTGGGTGGGAAATTATTATGAGTTATTGTGCAAATAGAGACTTACTAGGAGTGTGAATACATAGGCTTGGATTAGGGCTACGCCTAGTTCTAGGGTAATTAATAGAATAATAACGATAACGGTGATTACGGAGGAAGAGAGGTAAATAGAAAGAAGAATTAATATAGTGTCTCCTAGTAGATGCATTAATAGGTGGCCTGCTGTGATGTTGGCTGTTAATCGTACGGCTAGTGCCATAGGTTGAATGAAGAGGCTGATAGTCTCAATAATAATAAGTATAGGGATGAGTGGGATAGGTGTTCCTTGAGGTAAGAGGTGAGCAAGGGTTGCTTTTGTTTTAAATCGAAGTCCTATAAGTACGGTTGCTATTCATAGGGGAATTGCCATGCCTAGATTTAATGATAGTTGTGTGGTAGGTGTAAATGCGTAGGGTGTAATTCCGAGAAGGTTGTTCAGGGTAATAAAGGTAATTAGGGTTAAAAGTATAAGGGATCAGGTTTGTCCTTTGGTGGTATGGTTTGTCATTATTTGTTTTAGTACAAGTTGGATTAGTCATTGTTGAAGGGAGGAGGATCGGTTATTGTTTAGGTTGTTAGAGGGTGTAATTAGTATAGTGGGAAATAAAATAAATAGTGCTACTAGGGGGATTCCCAGGATTATTGGTATATTGAAAGAGGCAAATAGATTTTGGTTCATTTTAGTTCTCAGGTTGTTTTTTGGTTTTGAATTTTAGTTAATTTTGATAGTGGGGTAGTGTGGAAAATAAATTTTAATATTTTTAGTTGTATAGCATAAAACAGGGTTAAAATCATTGATAAAGTCACCATTGGTCATGGTGAGATGTCTAGTTGTGGCACTCACTGTAGAGAGATTCTCTCTGTCTTTAACTTAAAAGGTTAATGCTAAGTAGCTTTACAGTGATACAATATATAAGTATGAAGCCCATACTTCGAAATCTTGGAAATAGATAAATTCTAGGACAATAGGTATAAAGCTGTGATTTGACCCGCAAATTTCTGAGCATTGCCCGTAAAATAGTCCTGGTCGTATTGAGGCTAGTATGGCTTGGTTCAATCGGCCTGGAATTGCATCTGCTTTAACGCCTAATGATGGGACGGTTCATGAGTGTAATACATCTTGTGATGAGATTAGATATCGAATATCTGCTTCTATTGGTAAGGTTGTTCGATTGTCCACTTCAAGAAGTCGGAATTCGCCTGGTTGGAGGTAGTAGGTTGGCATAATGTAGGAATCAAAGAATAGGTCCTCATAGTCTGAGTACTCATAGCTTCAATACCATTGGTGGCCAATTGCTTTAAGGGTTAAGTAGGGCTTATTAAATTCATCTGTTATATATAAAATGCGTAGGGATGGAAGGGCAATTATAATAAGAATAATTGCGGGTAGGATAGTTCAAATTGTTTCGATTTCTTGGGCATTTATAGTGCTGGTATGAGTTAGTTTTGTGGTAAGCATTAAAGAGATAATGTATAGGACTAGTGAACTAATTAGGAAAATAATTATAAGGGTGTGGTCGTGGAAGGCAATGAGTTCTTCTATAATGGGGGATGTAGCGTTTTGTAGGCCTAGTTGAGCTGGTGTTGCCACTAAGATATATAGGTTTTGGTCTTATAATTTAACTTTGACAAAGTTATGTAATTTATTTTACTAATATCTCATAGAAAAAGTCATAGGGTCTATGGGATTGGCTTGAAACCAATTTTTGGGGGTTCAAATCCTTCCTTTTTCGTTTAGGAGTTTTACCGTAGGTAGCCTCTTCAAATGTGTGATAAGGAGGGGGGCAGCCATATAACCACTCTAGGTTGGTAGATATTTGTTCGATGGTTAGAACTTTTCGTTTTGAAGAGAAGGCTTCTCAAATTATGAAGATTATTAGAATGACTGCTGCCAGTGAAATAAATGAGCCTACGGATGAGATAATATTTCATGCAGTATATGCATCGGGGTAGTCTGAGTACCGTCGAGGTATTCCAGATAGGCCGAGAAAGTGTTGTGGAAAGAAGGTTATGTTTACACCTACAAATATAATAGTAAAGTGGATTTTAGCGTAAGTTTGGTCGAGTGTATAGCCTGAAAATAATGGAAATCAGTGAATGAAGCCTCCTATAATGGCAAACACTGCTCCTATTGATAAGACGTAATGGAAATGGGCTACCACGTAGTATGTATCATGTAGGACAATATCTAATGATGAGTTAGCTAATACAACTCCTGTCAATCCACCCACAGTGAAGAGAAAAATAAAACCCAGGGCTCATAGTATTGCAGGAGATCACTTGATGTTGCCTCCATGTAGTGTAGCCAACCAGCTAAATACTTTGACCCCAGTGGGGATGGCAATGATTATGGTAGCTGATGTAAAATACGCGCGTGTATCCACATCTATTCCTACTGTGAATATATGGTGAGCTCATACGATAAAGCCTAGGAAGCCAATGGATATTATGGCTCAAACTATTCCTATATACCCAAATGGCTCTTTTTTGTTAGAGTAATATGTTACAATATGTGAGATTATCCCAAACCCTGGTAAAATAAGGATATAAACTTCGGGGTGACCAAAAAATCAAAATAGGTGTTGATATAGAATGGGGTCACCACCACCAGCAGGGTCGAAGAAAGTGGTGTTAAGGTTACGGTCGGTTAATAGTATAGTAATTCCAGCAGCTAGGACTGGGAGGGAGAGAAGTAGAAGGATTGCTGTAATGAGTACGGATCATACAAATAGGGGTGTTTGATATTGGGTTGTGGCTGGTGGTTTTATATTAATAATTGTTGTAATAAAGTTAATAGCCCCTAGAATAGAGGAAATACCCGCTAGATGCAGTGAAAAGATAGTTAAGTCTACAGAGGCTCCAGGGTGTGATATATTTCCTGCCAGGGGAGGGTAGACTGTTCAGCCAGTTCCAACACCAGCCTCTAGAGTTGAAGAGGCAAGTAGGAGAAGAAGGGATGGGGGGAGGAGTCAGAAGCTTATATTATTTATACGAGGAAAAGCTATATCGGGGGCGCCGATTATTAGAGGCACTAATCAATTCCCGAAGCCGCCAATTATAATTGGTATGACCATGAAGAAGATTATAATAAATGCGTGAGAGGTAACAATAACATTGTAAACATGGTCGTCTTCTATTAGGCTTCCTGGTTGGCCCAGCTCAGCTCGAATTAGAAGACTTAAGGCTGTTCCTGTTGCTCCGGCTCATGCACCAAATATTAAATACAGTGTACCAATATCTTTATGGTTAGTTGAAAATAGTCAGCGATTTATGAACATAAGTAGAAGGTAAAATGGCTGAGTAAGCATTAGACTGTAAATCTAAAGACAGAGAAGTGACCCCCTCTTTTTACCAGCCCTGAGGTGAACTGTCATGTTGAACTGCAAATTCAAAGAAGCAGCTTCAATGCTGCCGGGGCTTCTCCCGCCTTTTTTTCCCCTTAAAGGCGGGAGAATTAGATTGAAGCCAGTTGATTAGGTTATTTAGCTGTTAACTAAATTTTTGTGGGTTAAAGTCCCATCAGTCTAGGGAGGGCTTAGCTTAATTAAAGTAGTTGATTTGCGTTCAATTGATGCAAGGTATAGTTTGCAGTCCTTAGAGCGGTGCAGAAATTAAGTAAAATTTACTTACTAGGGGCTTTGAAGGCTCTTGGTCTTATTAACCTAAATTTCTAGGTCATTAGCATTAGTGGTGTGATTGGTAGTAGGAGGGAGGAAGAAATTATGAGGGGAGGTAGAAGTGGTATTGGTTTTAGATGTTTTAGTTGTCAGCTAATTTTTGTGTTGTTGGATGTAGGAAATATTGTTATCGAGATTGAGTATGTTAGGCGTATGTAGAAATATAAGTTTATTAGTGTAAGTATTGTTATGGTGAGGGGGAGAATAAGGCTGTTGTTTTTTGTAATTTCTTGTATAATAGCTCATTTGGGGGAGAAGCCTGTTAGTGGGGGGAGGCCTCCTAAGGATATTATTATTATTGGGATTATTGGTATAACTCATGTGAGTTTATTTCAAGTGTGGGATAATGATAAGGTTGTTGTGTTTGAGTTTGAGTAGAAAGTTATAAGTGTGGAAATTGTTAGGAAGATGTAGATAAGTAAACTTAAGGCGGTAATGTTTGGGTTATAGAATAGTACTGCCATTATTCACCCTATATGGGTGATTGAGGTATAGGCTAGGCTTTTGCGTAGTTGTGTTTGGTTAAGTCCTCCTCAGCTGCCAATTATGATTGATATAAGTGAGATTATTAGTAGGGCACTTGAGTTGATAGATGGGAAGATTTGAATAATAATTGACATGGGGGCTAGTTTTTGTCATGTAAGGATAAGTATAGTGGGAATTAGGGGAATGCCTTGGGTTACTTCTGGCAATCAGAAGTGGAGGGGAGCTATACCTAATTTTAATACGAGAGCCATTAATATTATTGTGGATAGAACTTGATTAGAAGGTGGATTAATTGTTCACTGGCCGTAGAGTAAATTGTTGAGAAAAATAGTTATTAGAAGGATTATGGACGCGGATGCTTGTGTTAGGAAATACTTAGTGGATGCTTCTGTGGAGCGGGGATTTATATTTTTAGCGAGTATGGGTATAATAGCTAATATGTTCAGTTCTAAGCCTGTTCATACTAGGAATCAGTGTGAGCTTAGGATTGTGATTATGGTTCCTATTGGAATGGTTAGGGAGATAATTAGGTGGGCTAGGGGATTAATATTAGTACGGGAAGGATTGGACCAACATTTTCGGGGTATGGGCCCGATAGCTTATTTAGCTGACCTTACTGTTTAGAGTATGGTGTAATAGGTAGCACGGAGGATTTTGAGTTCTTAGGAATAGGTTCGAGTCCTATAATTCTAGAAATAAGAGGATTTAAACCTCTATAGTTTACTCTATCAAAGTAATTCTTTTGTCAGACATATTTCTTATGTTTGGGGTGGGATGCCGGATAATAATATAGGTATTGAAATATATCATATACATAGTGCCAGTGTGAGTGGTAGGAATTTTTTTCATAGGAGATACATTAATTGGTCGTAGCGAAAACGGGGGTATGCCGTACGGATTCATAAAAATAGGGTGGTTAGTAGAAGTGTTTTAGTTGTGAAGTTTAAAGTATAAAGTTCTGTTGTGATTATATTGTAGGATGTTGCTGTAAAGATGGTAGTAGTTAGAGCATTTATTATAATAATGTTTATATATTCTGCCATAAAGAACAGGGCGAATGAACCTGCGGCATATTCAATATTGAAGCCTGAGACTAGTTCTGATTCACCTTCTGTTAGGTCGAAGGGGGCTCGATTGGTTTCTGCTAGTGTGGAGATAAATCATATTATCGTTAGGGGTCATGATGGGAGTAGAAGTCAAGATTGTTCTTGTGTTGTAATTAGTGATTGTAGATTAAAGGAGCCACTTATTAGTAGTGTTGATAGTAGAATAATGGCTAGGGTAACTTCGTATGAAATGGTTTGGGCTACGGCTCGTAGTGCGCCAATTAATGCGTAGTTAGAGTTTGATGCTCATCCGGATCATAGGGTTGAGTAAACGGCTAGACTTGATGTTGCCAGTATAAATAGGAGGCCTAGATTGAAGTTAACTAGGGAGTACGGTATAGGGAGGGGACTCCATAGAAGAAGGGAAATGGTTAGGGCTAGGGTTGGGGCGATTATATATAGGGTTGTGGTAGATGTGATAGGTAGTAGAGGTTCTTTTGTAAAGAGTTTTATTGCATCGGCGATTGGTTGGAGTACCCCATATGGGCCTACAATGTTGGGGCCTTTGCGGAGTTGTATATAGCCTAAGATTTTTCGTTCTGTAAGTGTTAAAAATGCTATAGCAACTAGGGCTGGGGTAATTAATAAGAGTAGGTTGATTATAAACATATTGTTAAGAAGAGGAGTTGAACCTCTGATTGTAAAGTTTTAAGTTTTATGCAATTGCCGGGCTCTGCCATCTTAACTAAGCCCTGTTTTTGGGCTATGCATATTAATTTGTAAGGTTAAGATATTAGTCATCTGACATTATGAGGGCGCTTTGTAAAGTGGGCTCTATTTCTCTTGTCCTTTCGTACTGGGAGGAATCTTTAATAGATAGAAACCGACCTGGATTGCTCCGGTCTGAACTCAGATCACGTAAGACTTTAATCGTTGAACAAACGAACCCTTAATAGCGGCTACACCATTGGGATGTCTTGATCCAACATCGAGGTCGTAAACCCTATTGTCGATATGGACTCTAGAATAGGATTGCGCTGTTATCCTAGGGTAACTTAGTCCGTTGATCAAGTTATTGGGTCAATGAGTGTAATTTACTTAGACTAGTTAGGTCATGGCTTATGTTTTCGGAGGTTGTACTGTACTCCGAGGTCACCCCAACCGAAATTTATAATACATTGATGGTGTGTTAGTGCCTGTTGGTTTTTAGTGTGCTAGTTTGTATTATTAAATTGAAGCTCCATAGGGTCTTCTCGTCTTGTTTGTGTATATCCGCCTCCTCACGGATAGGTCAATTTCACTGATTAAAAGTAAGAGACAGTTAAGCCCTCGTGTTGCCGTTCATACAAGTCCCTATTTAGAGAACAAGTGATTATGCTACCTTTGCACGGTCAGGGTACCGCGGCCGTTAAACATGTGTCACCGGGCAGGCAGTGCCTCTAATACTATTAATGCTAGAGGTGATGTTTTTGGTAAACAGGCGGGGGTAAAGTTTGCCGAGTTCCTTTTACTTTTTTTAATCTTTCCTGGGTGCATGCCTGTGTTGGGTTAACAGTTTAGTTAATGGGGTATTAAGTTGTGGGTTGTAATGATTGTCCTGTTAACTAGCAGTAGTTGTTTCGATCTGTAATAAGCTTATGCGGGGGAGAATAGTTTTCATGTTACTTATATTAACATTATTGCTTCTATTAGATAATAGATTAGTCCAATGTGTTTTAGGAGTTCAGTGAAGTTAATGGAATTAGAGGGTGTTTGGATATTGAGCTTGAACGCTTTCTTAATTGATGGCTGCTTTTAGGCCAACTATGGTGGTGAAGTGTTTTACTCACTATAGTAAGGTTTTTTCCTAGGGTCTAAAGGGCTGCCCCCCTTTAGACTAACAATTAAATTTACGAGGGGATTAAATGGTTCTGTAAGTAAATATAAAGTTGAACTAAGACTCTGTCTTGGACAACCAGCTATCACCAGGCTCGGTAGGTTTGTCGCCACTACCCATAGATTTTCCCACTATTTTGCCACATAGACGGGTGCGCTCTTTTAGCTATCTTTGGGTAGCTCGTCTGGTTTCGGGGAGCTTTATTTAAATTCTTTGTATAAAGTTATTTCTAGTTAATTCATTATGCGCAAGGTATAAGGGCTTGTCTTTGCTTTTTTATGCTTTGTTGGGGGTTTCTTTCCTTACGGTACTTCATCTATTGCGCCCGGATATAATTTCTATCGCCTATACTTTTATAGTAGGTAAATGATTTGGTTATTGAATTTAGGTATTAGTATAGAGAGATTGTTTGGGCTAGAGTTAGCTCAAAGTGATCGGTTGTTGTGAGATCTTCTGGGTGTAGGCCAGATGCTTTAATTTAAGCTACACTTTGATTCGTCCAAGTACACTTTCCAGTACACTTACCATGTTACGACTTATCCCCTCTGCATCAATATGAAGCGGATTAAATTGTTAATATATTTTCTACATGATGGTTGAGGAGGGTGACGGGCGGTGTGTGCGTGCTTAATGGCCTTGCTTCAATCAAGCTCTCTATTCTTGATTTACTGCTAAATCCACCTTGGGCCTTTAAATTTCATAAAGGCTATCGTGTAATTTTCTAGATTAGAAAATGTAGCCCATTTCTTTCCACTTCATTGGCTGCACCTTGACCTAACGTTTTTATGGTAATACTTTTGCTTACTTTACGATCTTTAGGGAGTTTGCTGAGGATGGCGGTATACAGGCTGGGGGCAAGAGGTGGTAAGGTTTATCGGGGTATATCGATTACAGAACAGGCTCCTCTAGACGGATGTAAAGCACCGCCAGGTCCTTTGAGTTTCAAGCTATTGCTTGTAGTGTTCTGGCGAGTAATTTTGTTGGTAGAGTTATTGGAGTTTAGGGCTAGGCATAGTGGGGTATCTAATCCCAGTTTGTGTCTTAGCTATGGTGTATTCAGGAATATTAAAGCCACTTTCGTAGGGTATTTCACTATAACTGGAGTTTTCCACAACTTAGTTATAGGTTAGCTTTATTGAGGGTGGGGCCTTAAACACTCTTTACGCCGGACTTTATTAACTTGAGTTAATCGTATGGCCGCGGTGGCTGGCACGAAATTGACCAACTCTATTGTCAGTGTAGCTTAGTTAAACTTTCGTTTATTGCTAAAAGTTTGTCACTGCTGTTTCCCGTGGGGGTGTGGCTAAGCAAAGTGTTTTGAGCTGCATATATGCGTGCTTGATACTCGCTCCTCATAATTTGGTGTTCTAGAGGGCATTCTCACAGGATAGTAGATGCTTGCATGTGTAATCTCACTGAGGGCTAATAGAAAGGCTAGGACCAAACCTGTGTGTTTATGGGGTAGTAAATACCCGTCTAGGCATTTTCAGTGCCTTGCTTTGAGTATTAAGCTACATTAAC